CGGCGGGCAGACCAGTCGAAGGAGTAGTTCACTTACCTGTTTGTACATATACTATACTCATACCCATATTACGATACATATGTGTTCACCCTATCTTGCTTTCACGGCTTTGACCGGGAACCAAACCAAAGAGCCAATACACCAACAACCAAGGAACGGGAGTGGGTGGTCCCTAGGAACGGCAGAAAGGAAGTACTGGTTCAACCAGATACGAGTGACGGAACCGGTGTTGATCAAAGACATGCGCCGAGTGCCAGGAATGACTATAAGCCGATAGAGTCGTTTTAACATGCCATGAACCGAGAGCCGCCCAGGGACTGGACTCCACTAAGAGGTTCTTTCTCTCACGTCATTTCGCCCGCCCGTTTCATTTCCTTTTGCCGAAGTTCGTTCAGTCGGTAAGCATCCCGTTAGCTCTTCATATTTCCTAGCCCATCTATCCCCACTATCTCCGAATTCTGTAAGCCGTAATAAGTCCGTAAAATGTGAATAAAGTCCTCACGCGAAAGTGAATCGCCTTCGCTTATCTTGTTTTTTAAGGTCAGTTCTTGTATGATGTCGACGAAGGTCTCATGTTCACGATTATTATTCTTGCAAAACTCGGAAAGTATTAAAGCACATTTATTCCTCAAGCTGTCGATTGTGTCAGTCGGAAGTGCATACGGCAGATCAGCTTCCTCTACCTAGGTATGGATTGGATGCTCCTCCTGCTCGGGCAGGACTCTCAGACGGCTATGATCGGACAATAGAGTATGTAAGATATAGCTCGTGCCTCTTAGGCTTAACAAGATGGGGTTCGGATGAAAACGGATCTCGCTAATCCAGTCTATTCTATTTTGTCTAGTCTATTCTATTTTGAATAGTCCAGGTAGTTGACTACAGGATCGGGTCCTCTGTCTTTGCCTGAAACTTTCACTGTCTGTCAAAGGAATAGCTGAACTACTACATTGATTAGGCGGATCTAACTCTTTTGAGAAATGCCCAGAGGCGTCTGTCTACTAGTTCAGTTGAGAACAAGGTGTCGAACTAGACTGATAACTGATCGTCTATCGAAGCGCCTCTTTAAAGGCAGGATGCCAAGAATCGTGTCTCTATATACGAAGAGCAGGCATGCGCGGGACTTTAGGACAAGACTCCGTAAGACCTTTGTTTAATATGCCTTTTGTTTACGACGAATAGGAATAGGTTCTTTTCAGATTTGACATAAGAGGGTAATTCGTCAAATTGGAATCGGATCTAACATGTGCAGCCTAAGCTTACTTCTCTTGGCTCCCGGCGGGGTTGTCTAGTCCTAAAGCTAACCAGTTTACTTACTATTATATAATAAGCCTTAGCCTTCGGCCCATGAAATAGAGATGGCCCGGACCCAAGATTCAGATGGGCTGGATGCTTGGATATTCTTTTCTTTCTTCTAGTAGGGTGGTATGGTAATCCATTTCTTACTTACCAGGCTGGGATATAATCTAAGGTAAGGTTGCTTTCTATGTAGGTAGGAGAGCCTAATCTCTGTACTAGCTCTATCTATCAGGGAAGAAGGGAGGCGATTTCAAAGCGAAGCATTAACTGAAGGATGCGCTTGCCCATGGCCTCATCTTCCCATTTTTTGAGTCTTTAGTCACCGAGAAGACTACTTCTGTAGCTTAAAAACTTAGGACACCACTTTTTCTAAAGTCGGGTGCAAGTCTTGCTGAGTCAACTCTCAACTCATAATTTATTAAGAAGAAAGCTTAAGAAATTGGCAAGAAGTAGGATAGGAGGAGCATTAGTAGCGAATCCCTGAGATTGGAATTCAATCTCGAGAAAGTCATGAAACTTGAATTCAAATTGAATAGATCCGTAAAGCAGAATAATGATTTTCATCTGAAGTAGCCATTCCCCTTTCAGTAGTTGAAATACTTTCATCTGTCTAAATGCTTTCCGTAACTCCTTTGATCGAATTTAGAGTAGCTCGTGGATGAACAGATTCGAGAATCAATAAAAAGGTTCCGCTAACCAACTGATACCGTAGTAGAAGATTCGGCTAGTGATCCACCTCTCTATTTCCCAATAGAAAGAGTTATTCTATGAAAAAAAAATATCGTTTTTTCTTCTTCACATATACAAGCTAAAACTACAGCCAACAGGGTGGAAGTTGTGTCTTTACAGTAACTCTCCTCTAATAGCGTAGGCCGTCCTCCTCTATGTGTCTACAACTTAGGATTCTGTTGGAGCCGTGCTTGCACAGCATGATGATGATAAGAAGAAGAGAGCTTTGGACTAATTTAGCTAAGTTGTTCAATGATAATAATGCATAAAAGAAATTCACAGCTATGGAGAAAACCTGTGCAGCAGTCATAGCAGCGCTTAAGTTATGGAAGTTCCGTTTTTTTTTCGGGGAAGCCAACCAAGCAAGCAAATCTGTTCTACGATCGGGTATTGTGCCTATTGGATTAGCTGCTAGTGGGAATCTATTCTGTATTATAGCTTTCTCTTCCTTTCAGTCCCTCGTCCATGAATGTGACTCCCTTGCTGGAAGGTCTCCCACGTATAGAACTATAAAGAAATGCCTGTAAGGTCTTTGGTCACTCCTTGGCAGCCTGTCCTAAGTCTAAGAAGCAGGTGACCCCTAATATCCACCTGAGGGTGGTAGCAAGGCTACCTCTGAGGGCGATTGGATTAAGGTACAGAAGAAGGGAAAGGGGAAAGATGTTCTAGATAACAGAGTTTCCGATCTGCCTGTCTCTTCATAAGAGCGAGGGTTTTGAATATTAGTCTTGCTGTCCGCTCTGAGCCTGAGAGGATTTCTGATCGTTTAGAGGATCCTGTTAGCAATGCTCCTCTAGCCTTCAACAGTCAGGGTGAGTTGTCAGCTTCTTCTTTGGGGTGAAGGCCCTTCTAACTCGGAAGTAGGGTCACAGTATACGGATACCCCTGTGATAGACAGGGATCTTTCTCTTGTTACAGGTGAACATTCTGAGGGGAAACCCGCTTTGGCCTTTTCTACTCCCACTGGGATTTCGTTAGGGGGAAGCTCTGAACCCCTCACTCTTTCTCCGGACCATAAGCCTTTGGGTGGTTGGTAAGGTTGTCGACTCTGAACGAATGATTTTATGTGAAGAAGAGGTGGTCACTATTATAAAGAATCAGATCCCGTTACAGTTAGGAAATAAAGTGCCATCCGAGAGTCTTCTTCGTCTTTTGCTGGAACTCTTTTCTCTAAAGGTAGTGAAGTGAGCCGAAGGAGAGGCTGGATGGAATTAAGCTCGACCAGCGGGAGAGGAAGCATGATCAATCCGATCTTGTTTCAGAAGCTGGTAGAGAGTAGAGAATAGAATAGGCCGTGATGCCGGGGGAGAGATTTTTGATCTTGAGAGATCCTTTGAATACGACCAGGGGGATAGAAGCCCACGGAGCGGTAGGCTAAGCCGGAAATAGAGAGAGATGTGATTAGATTAGCACGAGGAGGGGAAGAATCTTGGTCGTGGGATAGCAGTTTTTGAATCAGTCTCATTTGGCGTTCAATAAGTAGAAGATCAAGGCAGCTTCTGCTTTTAGGTCAGCTCTTTGGCTCCTTGCTATAAAGAGTGAAGTGACCTTCGGGCGAGGAGAAAGTCAGTAAGAATAGGACCGGAAACTGTGCGTTTGGCTATTGGTGAGTCTGTCTTTCTTGAGAAAAAAAAATGGAGCGACCAGCCCCTCCATTTGGGTCATGAGACTAGCCAACTGTCTATCCCTGTGGGCTAACTCAACTTATAAGCTTGCTATCTTAGCATCCACTTGGGATAACCTTTCACTTGGATACGATCTAAATTCCACATTCAAGAAAGAACCAGACCAGGCCAACCAAGAGATAGGATCAGATGAAGGAGAGAGAGAACTACTATTGAAAGAAGGCGAATCGCTACTTCTTGTTGCTATAAAATGGTAAAATACTACTTCTTGGACTGTGCCGACACCCGAGAAGACTAATTAGAGATTTGCTAAGCGAACGAGCCTGAAAGCGCTTCTCCTAGCTTGATCTTAAGTCTTATACATTAATTAAGCAATCTGACTTATATGCTCCTCTCCCCTTGCTTTATTACACCGGTAACTGCAGATGAAGCGAAGGACATCGATTATCTATTTAGACGAACGAAGAATAAGATAAAGGCATCTAATTCACCCGCATCTGTTGGAGGAAGGAATGGACAGATAAATACATACTTTTTCTCCTTTCTCCCATAAGGCTTCCTTTCCTGAATCTTAGCTCTTATCTTTCTTATTTATTCTGACTACTATCACTTTATAAACCGGGCCTGGATAATTAAAGCTTAACGTATCAGGGTAGTACGCCTGGAACAAGAAGGTTCGTCGTACAATTTCGGCGATTACAAAAACAAAGGAGTATATCCCTCTCCCTTAGTGTCTTTCCACTTCCGTCGTTCAGGAACAAACACTTCGCCTAATTCTTTTGAATCCCGGCCCGCTTTTTCCCCACTAACTAATTACGTTACGACCACTGAACAAACTTGGTTGACGCACATAGTTTATGCGCCGCTAATGTAGCGGCTTGTCGAGCATTTGACAAACTCACACCATCCATTTCAAATGGGATTTGTCCTGTGGACACACGAGCAACCCAACCCGCAGGATTTCCTTTTCCTCTTCCCATTCTGACTTCTGTAGGTTTCCCGGTAATAGGGAGATCTGCGAGAACTCTTACCCATATCTTACCATTTCTTCGGAATTGTCCGCTCATAGTACGATGGAATTGCCCAATTATAGCTCGACGCGCTGTTCAATGGCTCGATATGAAAGACGACCAGCTCTACAACTTTTAGTGCCATATCTTCCAAAACCAAGTCGTGTACCGTCCGCAACCCCTACTACATCTGCCTTTACGATATTGACTATATTTCGTACGTTTCGGATATATCACGTCCCCTTTCTTTTTGACTATATGAAATCCACACTTTGACACCTGAGATTCCGTAACGAGTAGATACTTCCGCAGGAGCATAATCTATTTTCTGGTTAAATACATTACTAGATGTTTTTCCATACTTTTTGCATTCAGTTCTAGCTATTTCTGCACCTTCTGATCGACCTGAACAACATATACGGATCCCCTCCACCCCTTTTTTCATTACTAATTGAATATCCTTCACTATTTGACTAAAAATGGAGCGAAATGATCTTGTTTTGTTCCTCGGTTGAAAAGAGATATCTTGAGCAATCGGAGAAGCACTTTGATAAACAGATTTGATCTTGACCGACTCAATTAAGGTATTAGTCTTTGTTCTATTAGACAACAAAGATCGCATTTTTTTCACTTCGTTCAAATAAAAGTTGTACCCATACGGAATTCTTCTGTTTCTCAGTATGATCTCTATCATCATCTCTATTCCCTTTATCAATTCTCCTATCCCACCTAGGTCTATGAATTTCTCTATCAATTCCATTACCTTATCCTTAGCCATGAGGTTCCAACATTTTTTCCTGAATTTTCGTAGGAGTTGTTCCCGGGCATACTCAAAAAAAAGGTTATTATACACCCCAACCCCGTCCCTTGGAAAGAAAAAGGTAGCACCGAAGAAAGGAAAGAGCGAGATGGTGGTTTTTGTTGTTCCCGCGAAGCGAGGATGATTCGACCAGCGAATGAAGTGGGTCAACTTTTTTTCTTCGGCCAAAAACTTTTTCTCGCTGGTCGAGCTTTCGACAAAAAAAGCGAAACGTATTCTCTTATCTAAGCTTCTTCCCTGTGCATTAGCTCCCCCCATGGTAGATGGTTCAAGCACGCCCGGTTCCACGAAATGATTGAGAACTACGACGGGGTCGAAATGCATTTGGTTCTTTGTCTTCAATAAGTATTGCATGACCGAATAATTCAAGGAAGGGCGCACCGCAGGGAGGGTCCTTTTTAGTGGATGACTCGTCGGGCTGTCGGAGGGGGACTTCTTTGACTTCTTTGAGAAAAAGAACTTGAAGAACTTCGTTTTTCTGAAGGAGTCGTCATTTAGGAGGGCTATGTCATTTACAAGCCCGGCGTATTTCGGATGCTTGAAGGCCCCGCTGACCCGAAGTGATTTAGAAAGATTCTTCTTTATCGATGGTGATCGGTCATGGTATCCATAGCGTTGCTTCTTTTTCGGCCAAATCCTGATTTCGTTTTGCTTCTCCCGGTCGTCGAGCCTGATCGACTCGACTCTTTTCGCTGCCCCCCGGGCTCTCACTTCGTTTCGTTCTTCTTCTGTACCATCGCTTGAATGAAGACACCCGATCGGCCCGACTTTACCAAATGCCCACCACTGGCCCTTCCCCTTTCCGGGTCTGGATTTTTCGCGTCGTTTCTGTCGTCGTGGTCGACGGGGAAGAAAGAAATGAATGAATGTTCTTTTGGGAAAATGTAGAATAATACACCTACCGAGACGAAAGCCAAAGGTGAGTCTAGTAGGTGGACGTATCGAACCGAAATAAGATCTAAGATTGACATCTTGATACACTGATTTACCATAATAATAAATAGAGTCAATGCAGACTCCGCCGTGGGAAGAGCCGCTTCTTTCTTGCTTGATAGGGGGGCTTCCATTCACCAACGCAGACTAAAAGTGCTCTCCGAACCGTGCTGGATAGTCGCCCATCACACGGCTCTCAAACCCAACCTGTGGTGGATCCCGGGTGACAAAGTAAAAGCCTTTGATCCTTTGCCCCATACTTTGAGATGCTCCTCCCCGCCGATCAAGCGGCGACGCTGCTCTTAGCTTTAAGCCGCTATCGTTCGGTTCGGATAAGTCAAGTCCCTTCGGTCAGTTCGCTCAGGTGATCCTCCCTTATCTTCCCTAACGTTCAGAGTTGTTCTGGTTTGAGAAAGGAGCACCGGCCGAGCGCCCTGAATGAATAAGAAATTGACAGCAGAGGTAATTGCAAATTCTTATTCGAACGAGTTGAAGCTAACAACATGTCGATTACACACCGGGGGTTGCTAAGAACTGAGGGACAATGCCCCTCTAACCTAAGTGGGCCTACCCGCGAAGCAACTGGTACTTGAGCGGGCGGGGGGGGGGCGGTTTGGTTTCGTGCAAGGCCCTCGCAGCAGGAAGAGGCAGTTGTCATTTGAAAGAAAACGCTCTTTGTTTGTATAAGGTTCCAAACCTTCGCACCCTGATGAAAAAGCCCTTTCTTTTCTATCTTATTAGTAAAGCCTAAACGTCCTTATTGAAGCCTAGCTAACGAGAAATCAAAGCGATAACGCACCTTTCCTAAGATTAGAATCGAAATAGAAGAGAAGGCCTTTCTTTCTCAAAGTCAACTTTCTCCCTTCCCTTCTTGCTTTAGAAAGATTGCAGCTAGCGTGCTGGACTAATATAATAGAAAGTCAAGGCTCTTCTCCTGTTCTACGAATCTACAACTCTCTTTACTGAGCGAGACTCCATCTATATCCCTACTAGTGGTTATTCTTTCCAGGCCATTTGTTTGACAGCTTAAACTAGACCCCACTTTCGATTAGATAGGTTTCGGTCTTAATCAAGATAGGTCAAGGGCGCGTCGGAACGGTCGGTAGCTACTTAGTCTCATCCGAGAGTCTAATCTCCTTGTACTGCTTTTTTTCTTTGAAAAAGAAAAAAGGTCGATTTAGGCTCCTTCCCTTCCACCGCATAGCTGCGGTAGCAGGTACTACGAGCCCTCTGTCCCACGCATTTAACCGGCTCGCGTGGTTCACCGGTTCCACCGAAAACTCTCATTTGTTGAAGCGGAGCATAGTGCGCTTTAGGCGCCGAGCGAGAAAGGTCTCTTCTTTCGTTTCGGTTTATTCACTGATCTGAAACTTAGCACTTGTTTTCTTATTGATTCCAGGGGCGGCGGCGTTCTTGAATGAAGTCTATCCGAACCGAATTAGCACTTCTCAGATCAGGCGAGGCCTCTCCAGCGGAGCTGGGCGCCGGGGCCCTGGCTGCACTAGCGATTGGCACATAGGGGAGTGGTTGCCCGGCTTTCTCGGCCTGGTATCCTGCACCTCGCGTTCATGATATCTACATTCAACTGTGCCCCGGAGACACGGTCGAAGCACGCCCGCCCAGTGTGCTTCTTTCACGACATGCTCTGGTCCCGGGTGTCTTCCAGTGGTCTTCTAGCGTTAGAAGAAGTCGTGTCCGTCCCGGACATCTGCAACGCCCTTCCCCGCCTTTTTTTTTATATGGGGTGAAGGAAAAGACTGACCCCTTCGGTGACTTTCGCGGTCGCCCTCACTGAACCGACTTGAATCTGAACTACGATTCAGATCAAGTCTTACCGAAATCGGATTTCCTTTTCGTGCCATATGCGCTTAGACTTTACTTTTTTCCCTTTTTGATTCCCGGTCCAATATTAGTTCTCGAAGATCTTCGTTTCCGTGTAGAAGAAAACTCTCCAAATTAAGATTGTATGAAACCTTAAAGTCTTTCTTTTAATCGGATGGAAGTCAATTCCCTGACACTAAGAATGAAATCTCTCCTACGGTAAATCTTAAACTATCATTTCCCTTTCTTTGTTTCAAGCTTGAAACCTCTCTTCCCCTCTTGAGTTGCGTTGAGGCAATCATTCATACAGTGAAAGAGTCTTCCTCTAGTCTTGCTTTGGCACCTATTTGTTTGGGACTTTTCCTTGTAGGCTTCTGTCTTAGATCCTTTTCTTCTCTCTTTTGTGCTTACTAAGTCTTTACCGAAGGGAGAGGGACGAAGTGACTCTTTATTCTGTCTGAGTCTAATTGAGTAGATACAGAAAGGTAACAGACAATTTATCCCTTAAAAAAGTGAATCTTCCGAAGTCATCACCCAGATAGACTCTGGTCTCAGACCTTTCGAAATGCATGTGTTAAGCATATAGCTAGCCTTACAGAGTTTGTAGTCTCAATCACAGATGATTTCGATCTTAGGCGAACGAGGTTACCGGCTCTCCGGCCCCATTTCGGTGCACTATTGGAGATCTCTTTTGGCCTTCCGCTTTATAAAAAGCAAACTATCTTGATTGGTTGGCCTACTGATAGATTAGCTTTTTCTTCTTTTACGTAATTTCATCATTAGATTTTGATTACTTTGAGCTTAAAAGGAATTTAAAGTATGTCTTGAATCCAATCAGTGCGATCAGTCCAGTCAAGTCCTTGACTTCGGTCGTAGGTTGAAAGTAAAGAGGTAGCCGTTTCGTTCTCCTAGATGCACGAATGAGGAGAGAAAGAAGCAAACGAGCCAGGGAAAGAAAGGAGAGAGAGTGCTTTATCATACAATATTTGCCCGTTTTCAGTCAATCATGGAACGCCCCTCGGGATGTGCCCTATAGGAGCGCAAGCCTTTTTCACAGAAGAGGTGGCACAGAACGAACTCTTCCAGATGAGGATGTTAGCGAATAAGCTCTCAACTAATCTCGTACAATACAATAAAGTATTTGCCCTAAATGTTCACACCCTCTCACTCTTGGGACTGACTTGCCCGTTGGAGAGCTACCGAACTGCCTTCCTTGCTTGCCTGGAATGAGAGGACAGACTGAGAGACAGACCGCAGGAAAGGAATTGGTTACTACAGACAGACCGGATGAAATAGCTGCGCTCACTCTTGCAGCGGTTATTGCTAACATAGGAAGTCTCACTCCCTCCAACCTTATTGTTAGACCGTTTCGCGCCCTACTCTTAACAAGTACGCTTCCTGCTTACTCTAAGTCCCAAAAACATCCAGTTGCTTATTATAGGATAGGACGCACATCCCGACCGGTAAAAGGAAAGAGCGAGATCTCCTTTCCTGTAGGCTTCTCCTGTGCTTAGTTCACTTAGCATGGAAAGAAGCTGAGCCGTGCTAGTAACATCGTGAGCGTGAACAGAGGTTATCAAGAGTTAGCTTGGGAACATGCCATGCCCTTAGCCTTAGTTGGAAGCTAAGCCAAAGCTAAGCTTGTAGGCTTGTAGAGAAAGCTATTGTGCAGGTATACCAACAATCCATGTTCATGAACAGTCTCCTTCGAACATCTGATTCACCTTAGGTCGGACACTTCACTTCAAGCTTAAACCTCCGTCTATGATCGGCTTGCTTTCTCGGTATCGTGAGTCTAAACTCTTTAAGCCGGCTAACTAATAGATAGAGATATAGCTCAGTAAACACGGGAATCACTTCGGCTTAAACACGGCTATGCTTCGCTCTTTTTAACTATCGCTAGTCTGTGAAAGAAGATTTCAATTTATGGTCACTTTCAGTCTAACCCGGATTTACTTAGTTAGTCGAGACTTGCTTCTTAGCGTGTAGTGGATCAACCAGGCTAGCTTTCCTGTAGTAGAGCGCGGGGAGAGTGACCATCATGGCCTTGAATAGGGTGTGCCTTTTATTCTGTACATTTTTTATGAGGAGTACTCTTGAATGTACTATACAGTAGGTTCTCAGTGCCCTAAGATCCCAATCCCAGATCGAATTCCAATCGCAGAATTGTTCTCAAGCGAATGGCTTTTACTCAACCTCAATTCATTCAGTTAGGACCTCCCTTTATGTCATTTCTTTCCTTGCCGGCGTGAGGAGTCAGATCGGATTATAGCACTTGCATGGAATCAGGGATAGTGGCTATTGTCTGCCTCTCTTGGAGCGATGATTCTTGTCCACTTCCTATTAAGATAAGGTTTCCATTCCGAAGTCTTTGCTGCTGTTAAAGGATTTCTTGCTACGCCCCTCTTCCTGATGCCTTTGCTTTGTGCATGGATTCCTTCTCACGAGTTGGATTCGAACCAACACCTCTTGCATTCAAAGAACTACCACATTCTTAATGTCGTGAGTTTTGGTAACCCGGTTCCTCCTCAGACAAAAAACTAATGAAGACTACATCCGGACTCGCCCTTACCAGCACATTCCACAGCTCAATAGCTACTCCTTTGGTCGATCCTTTCCTTCCGGTTTATTCCAAGGACTAATTTGAATGCCCAACCATCCAAACAACCCATACTAACTCCTAACTTTTTGTTATATTCCAATATTTATCGGATTAGTTTCCAATTCCTATGGGAATTCTAAATAATGAAACCGACCGCGATGAGTACTAGGGTCACGAAACCATAGGTAAAGACTGTTTCTCCACAAACCTTAACTTAAATTTCGATTAGGAGACACAATCGCAATGTGTATGAGTAAAAAATCTTGTTAATAAAAGGGGTCTGTTCTTCAATGGCTAAGCAAGGTAAGCGCAGCTGGTCCCAATAAAAAAAAGCAGTCTTCCTTTATTCCCACGGCGGATTCCCGATAAGCAGTCTCAACTCCACGGGTAACAGTAGCTTCCTGGGCCACTTACCCCAGCTGGCCTAGCTTTATGCCTGACTCTATGGCTTACTTGCTTCCCTTTCCCCTGCGTCGATAGCTGGACTCAACCAATTCAACACAAAACAGACAGAGGAATCTTGGACGTGATATCGAAGGTAATAGAACAAAGGAATGGAAGGGACCGGTCACTGGCAAGTCTGTTGGAAGAAGTCCTGTAAAAGAAAGGCCTAGAGTCGACCGAACTGTAAGGAGGGATCGCATAGACACTGGAGATAAGTCTTCTTGAACAGACTTAACCCAAAACTTCTTTGCGAATTCTAAAGCTCCAGAGTGAGAAATTCCACTATTCTCCTTGGATATAGAAAGTCCCATCATCCCCAAAAGTTTCTCATACGATTGAGCCACCTGAAGGTGTGCAATCACCACATCATCCCCAAGAACCGCATACTCACGAAAACACCCTTTGATGCCCGATAGTTCCGCAGCTAACCACACCACATAATGGTGGGACAGCGCGTAACCTTGTCTCTCCTGCCGTAACTAACCGCTTTCGTATAGCTGGATACATTGCCTTCTTATTAATATGTTTTTCCCGAGGACAGAGAAACGATTTCGAACATCGTTTTCTGACCCCATAGATCAATCGTTGATTGGCAACAAGTATCAAAGAACGCATTCTATCAGACTCAGGCAGTGGTGATCAGCCTATTAACTAAACATTATTATGCCTTTTGTTCACTATATGGCATCACAGTCTATTTTCTTTCTATTACTATCTTTCTAGGTAAAAAACTGGATCAATAGCTTTTCGAAACTCTTCTCTTGCTTCATCTCGCCTGATAGTATGGCATTCAGTGACAGTAACAAGGCAGTGTTCGCGCAGTCCTATGAGATAACCAGTAGAAAGTAGCCTCAACGCTCTTCCAATAAGAAACCTTACCACACCTTGAAGAGAAGCTCGGGTCAGTCCAACTCTGAGTTCTTCGGCATTCATTCGTCTTTCTTCCTCCGACCGAGTAAGAGTCATTCTAGGTTAGGTCTCTGGTTAAGACACTAAGATCTCTTTCTTTCATACCACCAGGAAGCCTAGCTACTTTCTTTATCGGTGACTAAAAAAAGAACACTTTCGCTAGCAATTCTTTTTCACAGCTTCAGTAATAGGCTCTCTTTTCTCTAGCCCGGAGCTGGCACTCCTAAAGCAGTTAACCATATGTGGGATTTTTCCCAATATCCTGCCTTCCTAGATGAAACTTTCAAGCAGTCAATCAAGCAGGCTGCTAT